AGTTTTTGGCGAGACTCCACTAAAAAAAGGGGCCGAGCTTTCTTATGGTATCTTTATGGATATTGAATAAACCCGAGGTTTTCTTCTTGATTCTTTTTTTCTTTTCGACATCTACACTTTTTTTATTCTCTAGGTAGGTTATTTATGAAATGCCAATCCAACACAAGTTCTTATTATTTTATAATAAAAATATTATTTTTTTCTCAACGTTCATATTGACAATAGTGCATTGAAAAAATATAATTGATCGTGGATAAATAGATCTATTTATCCACGCCCTATAAGTTTTTTTTTACTTTACTTCATGTAAGCGATACGTTCCTTAAATTCTCTGGGATATATTTCATTTATCTTATCCGGGAATTTTTCAGATTTTCATTATAGCTATAGCTGTTCATTTTGATGTTCATAATTTACTATAAAAAAATGTTTTTGATGGGGTTGTGCAATCCAATCTCTCTTTTTTTTTTCGATCGTATCTACACACCATAATTCTATTTTGGGGTTGCTAACTCAACGGTAGAGTACTCGGCTTTTAAGTGCGGCTAAAATCTTTTACACATTTGGATGAAGGAACGGATTCGTCCATACCGTTGGTAGAGTTTGTAAGACCCCGACTGATCCTGAGAGGGAACGAATGGAAAAAACAGCATGTCGTATAAATGAATAACTCATATCATAAATAAATAACTTTAAGATAGAGTACTTAACCCTTACGGGATCGGTACAAAATATTTGTTTAGTTTGTTAGAGTTTTAATTCTTAGAGCGGTACAAAAAATCAATTATGGTTGGATCGAGTGAATAAATGGATAGAGCCAAAAAGCTCCAATTATAGGGAAACAAAAAGAGCAACGAGCTTCGGTTCTTAATTCGAATAATTACCAATTACCCGATCTAATTATACGTTAGAAATATATTAGTCCCTGGGGCGGGCAAAGGTTATGAAATCACTTTAATAAGTGGATTCTTCACTTTTTTTTTGAATCCTAACTATTCTATTAATTATATCCCTGTGCGGAGACGAATGTGTAAAAGAAACAGTATATTGAGAAATATAATTCTAAAGTCAAAAGAGCGATCGGGTTGCAAAAATAAAGGATTTATAAACATCTTCGGTATCTTATAACGAACAAGAACCAATCGGATGGAAAAAGAGAGAATCCATGGATTAATCATTTCCAAGGTATCTTTTCTTACTATGATACCTTGATACCTTGTTTTGACTGTATCGTACCTATGTATCGTATCATTTGATGACCCAAGAAATCCCCGGTTTTGGTTCAAATCGAATTTCAAATGGAGGAATTACAAGGCTATTTAAAGATAGATAGATCGCGAGAACGGGACTTCCTATACCCACTTCTCTTTCAGGAATACATTTATGCACTTGCTCATGATCATGGGTTAAATAAATCGATTCTTTATGAGCCTATGGAAAATTTAGGTTATGACAAAAAATATAGTTTAATAATTGTTAAACGTTTAATTACTCGAATGTATCAACAGAAGCATTTGATTATTTTTACGAATGATTCTAATCCAAATTTTTTTTTCGGGCATAATAAAAATTTGGATTCTCAAATGATATCAGAGGGGGTTGCAGTCATTGTGGAACTTCCATTCTCACTGCGATTAGTATCTTCCCCAGAAAGTAAAGAAATAGACAAATCTATGACTACTTTACGATCAATTCATTCCATATTTCCCTTTTTAGAGGATAAATTATTACATTTAAATCATGTATTAGATATACTAATACCCTACCCTATCCATCTGGAACTATTGATTCAAACCCTTCGCTCTTGGATACAAGATGCTCCCTTTTTGCACTTATTGAGATTCTTTCTCTACAAGTATCATAATTGGAATAGTCTTATTACTCAAAAAACGAAAATGATTCTCTTTTTTTCAAAAGAGAATCAAAGATTTTTCCTGTTCCTATATAATTTTCATGTATATGAATCGGAATCCATATTTGTTTTTCTCCGTAAACAATCTTATCATTTACGATCAACGTCTTCTAGAGCTTTTCTTGATCGAACACATTTTTATAGAAAAATAGAACATTTTTTAGTGGATTTTCGTAATGATTTTCATACTATCCTATGGTTGTTCAAGGATCCTTTCATACAGTATTTCAGATTTCAAGGAAAATCCATTTTGTCTTCAAAAGGAACCCCTCTTCTGATGAAGAAATGGAAATATTACCTTGTAAATTTATGGGAATGTCATTTTTACTTTTGGTCTCAACCGGATAGGATTCATATAAACCAATTATCCAATCATTTTATCGATTTTCTGGGTTATCTTTCAAGTGTACGACCAACTCCTTCAGTAGTAAGGAGTCAAATGTTAGAAAAGTCATTTATTATAGATATTGTTATTAAAAAGTTTGATACTATAGTTCCAATTATTCCTTTGATTGGATCATTGGCTAAAGCGAAATTTTGTAACTTTTCAGGACATCCCATTAGTAAGCCTGCTTGGGCGGATTCATC